TTTCGGGAAAAGATCTCAATATCGTATTCGTCTAGAAGAAAAACAAAAATTGCGTTTTCATTATGGTCTGACAGAGCGACAGTTACTTAGATATGTTCGTATCGCTGGAAAAGCCAAAGGATCAACAGGTCAGGTTTTACTACAACTACTTGAGATGCGTTTGGATAACACCCTTTTTCGATTGGGTATGGCTTCGACCATTCCTGGAGCCAGGCAATTAGTTAACCATAGACATATTTTAGTTAATAGTCGTATAGTAGATATACCAAGTTATCGCTGCAAACCCCGAGATATTATTACTACGAGGGATGAACAAAGATCCAGAACTCTGATTCAAAATCATATTGATTCATCCCCCCACGAGGAATTGCCAAAACATTTGACTCTTCACTCATTCCAATATAAAGGATTAGTAAATCAAATAATAGATAGTAAATCTATTGGTTTGAAAATCAATGAGTTGCTAGTCGTAGAATATTATTCCCGTCAGACTTGAACCTAACTAAACTAAAATAACAAATAAAATAACAAAGGTTCCGACAATTTTGCCCCCTCTTTCGCCGAAGTAAATAGATCTAAAGGTAAGGGGTTTGATCCGGATTTTTCTCCCATTCACGTATCACAAATGGATCGGCAGTGAAATTTGCATTCCTTGTCCACGTCCACTCGGCTCTTTCCGGTATTTTCCGTACCACAGTAATTAGGAATAGGGAATCTCTATCAAATAAAGGTCTTACTGTTGGAATAATGGTATCAATTGTTATTTGATATTTGATGCATTTCGGTCGGTAACGTTGGTGAATTAGGTGAAGGTACGGAAAGAGAGGGATTCGAACCCTCGGTAAACAAAAGCCTACATAGCAGTTCCAATGCTACGCCTTGAACCACTCGGCCATCTCTCCTACATAATCTTATGATTATAAGACCCAGAAATCGAGTCAATAGTGAGTTATTCATATTATTGCAGTACAGGTACAACCAATCAATTATAAAAAGTTTTCGTCAAAGAAAAATCTTCCTTCGAGGCTCGAGGAATAAAAAAAACATTTTTTTTTCTTGTTAAAAACATTAAAAACAAAAAATCGATTCATGTTTATCAAGACGACGATCCCATCTTATTCTGATATTTATACCGGATTAAACCAATGAATTGGAACGAATCAACAGATGGATCCATATTTTATACTATGTTTATATATTCAAAATTCATGAACCGCCCCATGGATTTTTTGATTTCGATTGATTGTATGGTGTCTACACGCTATGCACACAACAGGATAGTTATTCCATGTTTCATCATCGAATAATTATTCGATTCTTTTTCCTCTTTGGATCATAATCCAATATAAACTTCTCGAGTTATCAGAATCTGTAGGAGAAATTCCTTGATTCTTCAACTTCGACGAAATGCGAATAGTTCCGTTCATTAGTATACTACTAAATTTGAATGAAATCCAATTCCAATCGAATTTCCAATTTTCCTATCTATTCCTGTCCAAAATGTCCAAAAGGGACAATTTTAGTGGAAGGTCCACATCTTTTTTTTTAGAATGAGTCTGTTTTTATGTTATTTCGTACTTTAACAAAACAATTCCTTTGTTTGTGGGATCATTTTCCCACGAGAGGTAATGAGAAGAATTGAATTCTAGAATGGATTGCTAACTATGCCTAGATCTCGGATAAATGGAAATTTTATTGATAAGACCTTTTCAATTGTAGCCAATATTTTATTACGAATAATTCCGACAACTTCAGGAGAAAAAGAGGCATTTACCTATTACAGAGATGGTGCGATTTGATTCTTTTTTTTTTATTATTATTTATTTACCGCCCTCAGTCTTACGAGAAGAGACATAGAAAGAAAAAAGATTTTTGAAAAAAAAACCTATGCTTGGTGAAGGTGAAGTTCGGAGATAGACCAATTCCTTCTGTCGTGTATCCTCGATTGATGCAGCCTCAGATGCTTCAATTGTTGATTCTAGTATTGAGCGAAAGGTTACACCTATAGGTTTCTGTATTGCGGGTCAATCCTACTCTACTAGTACCAATAGACAGCATAGGGGAAGAAGCGCTACACCCAGAAATCAACAACACAAAAACTTTGTTATAAATTATCCCTTTTCCTTATCAGGATTGGGACTACCAAGAATAGAATGGTTGGGACAACAAACATCCATCTTGTTCGTACTTTGGATACCCGTATAACCATCGAAGATCGTTGAAGTGACTAATTCCTGGAAATAGGAGGCGTTGAGGACAAAGAAATTGTTGGAGTTACCATTTCTATCTAGCACCAACACGCTTGGTGTTAAGAAAAGACCTCTTACAGTAAGGCTGGCTAGAGATTTCTTGTAAAAACACCAGCCCCTGTCAGCTCATAATGAGAATATTTCAATCTTTTTTGATTCCATGGATTATTCCCCTTATTACTATGCACAGAAGGGAGGAGCCGTATGAGATGAAAATCTCACGTACGGTTCTGGAACGGGGATTCTTTGAA